GCCCTCCAGCCTTTCATACTTTTGGAGAACTTCCAACTATCAAAGAAACTAGAAACCAATCCAGTTGCTAGAAATCCATCATTAGCGAGACAATTATTTTGCTTTTCTTTTGATTTGTTTGGGCTTTGCCTTAACCGAAGCTATTGCATTGTTTGCACTTATGAGGGATCTTATTTGTGTTCTAAAATATTCGAGTAAAGTATGAAAGGCTGGAGCAACACTTCTCAATGCCACTTCCGGAAACAAATTCGTCGTGAATAAATAGAATAGCGGAATAAATAGAATAGGTTGGACATAGTTCCTTGTAGGATGAGTGGATACGTAACATAACCATTGGGGAGGCTTGATGTTTCCGTTCGTGGCGGGACATCCATCCCTCCCCTCACTTGAGTTTTGTAGGAAGTAAAGTGTCTCATATTCCATTCCATTCCAGTAGTATGAGCTTATTTCCTTTCCGATTCCGAGGCCACCATCTAGTGAGTGATTGGTATACTGCGGATGGTGGGAAAGAAGAGTGGGTAAGTGGGCTTCTTTCATGGGTTCGATTGGCTGGTTTTGAGGATAGAAGAACTGTTTAATACTTTGGATCATGGATAATAAGCTGCTCTTGCAGTGGTATAAAAGAAAAACTTCTCGACTTGGCAGATTCATTTCCTTTCTTTCGTCCTATGTTTGTGCAGGGGCCCCCGGTACCTGAATAGAGCGTGGATATTTATGGACGGGTCTAATCTCGTCGACATGCCACCCTCTCCTTTCAGTCGAGCATTTCACTCTCTCCTGTCGCTTTATTCGAGAATGCGAACACCTTAGCGCCCTCTACGCTCCTCCTTCCAATTGTTCGATCGTAGAATTGCACAAAAAAAGATTGAGAATCACCGATTGAACTCAGTAGAAGGTTTTCCCTGACTAAAGAGGCCTATGGAATAGAGGCGCGCAGCGTGGAAAGAATGGAAATTGCAAGTGCAAGACGGTAAAAACCGGGCTAGTTCTGCGTCGGTCATCATGCAACTTGACCACATGAAATTGGGGCGTCTCATTTCCGTGAGAATTGTAGTTGCATTCTCCTTGTGGAGAAGTCAAAGTGCCATAAAGGGTCGATCCATTCTATCTATTTAGAGGAGGGTGAGCCTACGACCACCAATTGCTTATCTCCAATTACCAATTGCAGCAGACTTGGACTAATGGAATTGCTTGAAGTGAACAAAATGACAAAAAAGAATTGTTTACCTCTTTCGAGTTTCCACATTCTGGGCACAGCTAAGCGTTTAGTTTAGGCACATATTGGGTTTCAGACAGATAGGGAAGGTCAGCATGGGTTGACTGGGATCCCTCTGTTTCACTAGACTGGGGAGACGAGAACTATAGAATCTAAGGCGGCCCAGAGAAAGCAAGAGTGAGTTGCCCGGCCAAGCCCGTTGATTTGCTTCAGAACGAAGGTATTCGATTATTCCTGGGATGGGAGACATTGTGGATCTCTCGAGGACTATGAAGACCAAGGAGTCATGACTAATGATCCCGTACTTAGTGTGTACTGGTTTAGTAGGGAAGCCTTGCCTTTACCAGCTAAAGGGAAATAGGTGTGCTGGCTGCAGTGGAAAAGATCATATAATATAAGAAAGAAAGGGGTCGTCCCAAACTTGTGGAGTGCGATGGGGGACTTGGATCTAGTGCCGAGTGAGGAGCTTTGCGGAGCCTACTCCGGTAGACATATTCCGCAGCGAGATATTGAGTGCTGTCCGTGCTAAGGATAAGGACAGGTTAGGTTAGCTCTGATGGTGGGACATGCTGAGCGCACCCTAATCATCTTTGAATAAATAGCCCTCCACATTAGTGAATCCAAATCCAGAATACACATCCAAGGAAATGAGCATACTTCTTGGAACTACTAGAGAGTTCAAAACCTCTTGTCCCTTGGGCATAAATGATCAATTCTGTGAAAGGTTAGGCTAGTTGGTCCGGCGGAATGGAAACATTAGGGCTTGATTGACATACTCGAGACTTAGCAATCTGGGTTTCTTGGACTAGTTTTGTCAATGGGCTAAGACGAGATCCTACGGTTCACTTTTCTATCTTTAGCATTCCACTTCACTCCACAAGGGGAATCATGGATGAACAAGACAAACCGGGCCTACTCCTTCCCAATCTTCTGAACACTACTTATGATTTTCGCTACGGCACTTGAGTTGGATATCTTAGAGAGTCTAAGCCCGTACTCTGAGGTTGGTGAAGGGAAGTGAAACGTAAGCGAGGTTTCGAAGAAACGATAGAAAAATCGATTTAGACTAGTCTCCCTCCTCTCTATATTATCTGAAATGTTCCAAACCAAAGTAGGAACTGCTGGGAATAGGACCAGCCAATCCGTCGTGCTTTGATAGCGTGCCAGCCGAGCGACTAGCTTGTCAGGTAATATGCATTTCCAGGTCAGCAAGTAGGTAAGCTGCGGTGGGGGGCCTGACTGGCGCAACTAAAGCCCCCGAGGAGAAGATCAAGGAGAAAGACGCCGAAGTCGTCAATCCATTGTATGAATCATGGATGGCAACTGATCAACAGGTACTCGGATACTTGTTGCTTGCAATGACTAAAGAAATTCTTGTGCAAGTCTCCGCCTGCCGCACAGCTGCCGAAGTCTGGAGTGTCCTTGAGACAACCTTCTCATCTGTGACGAAGGCGCGCGTCGTCAATAGTCAATACAAGAATCGCGCTCTCCAGCTTGAAGAAAGGCGACCTATCTATCACCGCACCGAATATGTCGGGAAGATGCGGGCGCTTGGAGTGGAGATGTCCAACGCTGGCAAGCCGATCGACGATGAAGACCTTGTCTCCTACATCCTGGCAGGCCTCGACGACGACTACAACTAGGTTGTGACCACACTGAAGAACCGATCTATATACTGTGGGGGAAGCCTACGCGCAACCCCTAAGCTTCGAGCAGCGCAGGGAACTGCTCCATGGCTCAAGTTATCACTCATCCTCGACACACATTGTCCCTCGAGCTTATCCAAAAAAACCCTTATCTCCGGATGTACATTACCGGAAAGCAATATAGCAACTGATAGTTTAATAATAAATCGAACTATTGATTGAAGGTCAAAAGCTACTGTTCATCCAGATCAGTGAGAGATGGGGCCAATCCCTGGCTCGAACGGTTTACGAATAGGTTTCCAATCTAGATTGATATCCTGCCCGTAGGGAATATGTATTTATTGGCCAAACCAACGTCTGTGCAGAAATATGACATTAATCAAGCTTTATTTCAGAAAAAAAAACAGGAATAATGGTTTAAGTGTTCTAATTCTTCAGTACATTCAGGGAAAGAAGCCCGCCGACCCACTCTTCTTTCACCCTCCATCACCCCCAACAACTAGGGGGAAGTGAAGGAGGGGCCTCGGAATAACTTATTCTTATATATTTGATAAAGATAGTTATCCTACACGTGTTATAACTTTGTTTTTTAACAATGAATACAGTAATCGTAGTTACTGTGCAATCGCTTCAGTTCATACATCATACTATTGTGTCCATCCATACTATACTATACTATTGGCATGGTGATTTATGAAATCATAGTATAGTAGTGACGTAATATTTTTTTTATATTATTCTTATAATCATTTATTCTCTTAGTCTTTTGGGGGACTAAAACGCTTAAGCAGTCAACTATAATATCTTGAGGAAAGTAATAAAGTTCTCTTTCATATTCATATATAGTATGTTCTGTGTTATACAATTCATTATGGGAGTCGTAGACTTTGCCTATTTGCTCAATAAATCCTTGTGTAGTAGGAGATAGGAGATCATATCTTAGCTGCTTAGCTCGATATATAATATTGTCATACATGAATTTATTAATTATAAATATGGGGTGTCCCAATCGAGTCATTGCTTTCCTATATAGGCTTGGGAATGCTGCGCCATACAATGGTGTTGTGATGAAATTATCATGAACTGTGTATACAGGTACTGTATTATTACCAGATTCATATTCATCCATTAGAATATCAATAAAATGAATTACAGTTAAGGCATCCTTCTGATGGATGAAGTTAGCAAAAGTGGAACTAGTGTTCTTCCGAGTATTCTTTTTGTTCGTGGGTATTCGTAGCGTTACGACTGATTTTTTGATTAGAACCAGTATTTAACAGTTATTTTGACAGGTTCCATGATTATATAATCTTGGACTGTAATCCAGTATTCTGTGGAATATATAACTGGTTTATTGATAAAACCACTAACCCAGCTAATACTTGCAACCAAATGCATGAGGTTCCTCATATCTTTATATTCAGATTCCCAGAAATTGTAACATTCTTTAATAATAGTTTTTAAATCTTCTACTACCATATAACTACCAATCTTTCCCAGCAGATCAATAGCTGTGCTAAATTTGGATTTCCCATACACAATAGGCATAAAGATATTTTTGATGATATCACGATCAAATAAGCTACACACATATCTGGTGATAATATGTTCACCGTTCAATATATTTCTTAAAATCAGAGTCAATAATTTAATAAATATTATTTATTTTATTATTCTCACTTATAAGATTAGTATTTCTAGCCATGGTAATATTACCCAGTAAATAACTCAACATTTGATATGCACTTGCTGATGCGTCCAGGTGAATTGGTGTTCTAGCAATCTTATCAGAGTCACGGTTTTTTAGTGTAATAACACTCGAGAGAAACTGAAATGGGTGTCTAGCCTTACGTGCTAGATTAGCCAATCTGTCTAGCACGATATCAGCCTTATTACTATTTAAGTCAGGACACTCATGTATATTTTTAATAAACCATATTATACCTTCATTATAATTCTTCCAATATTTGGAATAATGGAAAGCTGTTGAAGCCATAAAGGTTCGTATGCCCTGACTACCTTTATCTGGGGGTGTATCTGTCACCCCACTTTGCGCAAAGAGTATGAGAGATCTAACAAGATCTCGTTCGTGGTAATGAAAAGGACCATATCGGTAATTTCGTCCCCTAAAGTCCAAAAACGTTGGGAAATACAAATTGTAATTTTGTAAAGCATCAGCTAGTTTTAAAATGTATTGCTGCAGACTGAATGTTTTTTATCCAAATGTTGATCAAGTCTTTTAAAGAAAAATATTTTTTCATTTCTTTGTCATTCAAGTAATGATGTTTTAGTCTTACAGTCCCCTCCGTTCTATCAATAGAAGCAAGAATGCTAGGCATGAGAAGCCCTGATGCATGGTATATATCCTTACATTTTACCAAATGACATAATAATTTTTTATTTATTTGATATGGCACACTCTGTAACTTGTTTATTACACGGGTTAGTCGAGCTGTTTTTTCATCACTCACCATATATAATATATGTTAAAACGCTCTTCATCGTGTGTAGATAACAGGGTTGAGGTATTGGTATAATGACCAAGTACTTCTGGGTCAGAAGATAAGTACCCACCCGTTAGATCCCTCAGTTTGGTTGTTACTCTGTCGTTATTCAGCCGTTTGGGTCTGCGATTCCTCCATTCAAGTGGTGGACACACCATAGGTAATGCTATATGGAGCGGTAGCTCCTTAATGTCAAATACACACCTAACATAGGTGATATACTTTGCATACTTACCTTTTTTAGGGCTCTTGATATCACCATGAGGATGGTAGATCTCAACCAAATTCCTATTATTTAGCCAGGTAAATAGGGTACTCCCTATATTATACAGCTCTTTAGAGCTATCTGATTTATTGCTTTTATTATTAGCTTCTTCTTTCGGAATATCAGTTGTCTGATTAAGACTATCATCTGTCACCTCAGCCATAGTCTCAACAACAGAATCTGGGAAGTTGATAGAGGATTCTCTAATTCTGCTCTCATTATTCGTGTAATTTCTTACGTTTATGTCTAATTCAGCTACTAAAGTAGACAGACGTACACTTTTTTGTTCCAGTGCAAAAACATTAAAGTGCTTGCTTAGCACCCATATAACAATAGTTTCAATTGTATATGTCCCCATTGCTCTGACTATAACCTTATCTGACTCATTTTGTAATTTATCAAGAAGATAATCCCTAGCAGATATAAAATCTTTATTGAAGAATAATACCTTCAACTGTGGTATATTATTATATATAGTATTTTCTTTACAGTGAAGAGTCATATCTTCCACTTTGAGTTGTATATTTCTGAATTCTGAATCTGACTCTCCATGAGTTTTTGATAAACTAAAAAACTTTATAAGTCAGTTTTTCCTCTCTCTTATTATCAAGTGATTCTGTTTCGTAGGACTTCATGAGGGTATCCCAGAACTGATAAAGTAGATCTAACATCTCAGTAGTGTACTTACCATTCTTTTCTTTGGGCACCCAAAATTAGGAGTTATACCTCCTAGTTTTTGATTCCCACTCCTCAAATACAGTTTGGTTTTGAGATTCTATCATTTTTTTACTGATCTCTTGATCATCGCGTTCTCTTACTGTATTATCAAGCTCGATGACAGGAGCGCTGCTTTCCCTAAAAGGATCCAGTACAGGGTTAGGTTTTTCCTGGGATAGTTGTTTCACAACATTGTCTACATATTCTTCAGCTTGAGCAATTTCTTCTTCTCTAGCTTTAGCTTTAGCTTTCGCTTTTTCTGCTCTAGTTGCTGCTTTAGAGAAAGCTTTAGCTTTCGCTTTTTCTGCTCTAGTTTTTTTTGAATAACACCGTGAAATTATCATATTAATTTGAAATAAATAAGAGCCAAAAAGAGCATTTTCATTTTTATTTTATTTTCTTAAAACTTATCATATCGTCCGGTGGTGGATATTCCAATCATATAAGAGTATCAACTTTATTTATAGTAATGATACTAATGATGTGTCTTTACCTTGGCTTGATCTAGTAGTTAGTTACTAGATCCGACACCCGGATCTTTGTGTGAATCTAATATTGATGCTCGGTATTTGAATCCGTTCTGCAAATCAATATTAGATTAATTGGTTTGTACCTTTATAATATCGCTTAATCGGGAGGTTACTTTTTACCAATGAAGATCTCTCGAGCTGCTCAAAGATCTTTAAGTGGCTTACGAGGTAGACTTGATCATGATCCATATCCAACCTTCTCCCATCTGCTTCTGTCTCTAAAGATTAGAGTCATCGACGCGATTCAAGTCCAGTGCTGATAAAATCCTGCTGTCCAGTTCGGGAAAGCAAGTGATTGATTAGTTCCATTGGTCTATTGGCTTCAGCTTCCAGTCTACCTCATTTCTATCAAAATGATCTGGTGTCTTTAGCGCGTACTACCAGTTAAGGAGCCATATCCGAGGCTCTATCAGCTGTTATACCCTCCTGGGCAAGCGTGTTATTGAGGGCTCTTTATCCCGTTTTTACACTAAAGGGATAGGGTGAAGAGCGACCTCGATAGGGAGCACGAGCGATGCAAGCAACAGGAGGACAAGACAAGCCAATGGGATGAAGCCCTTATCAGGTCCATCTTTGATGAGAGGGCAGTAAAGAAAAGAGGTTCTTGGGCTGTCTCACATAGCCTAGCTTTTGGTCGGCTCTCTCGCTATATCCACCCGGATATCGCTTCGTTCACCTACTCTGAGCGGGGTATTTTCCAGTCAGGGATTTCTCCCCATTCCGAGTAAGAGTAATTCACTCTCGTCTGTTTGCAAATGCGGGGTCTAATTTGTTGATTCTCGGATACGAAGATATCAAATGGGATACATCAAACTGGCATGTCCAGTGACTCATGTGTGGTATTTGAAAGGTCTTCCTAGTTATATCGCGAATCTTTTAAATAAACCCCTTAAGAAATTGGAGGGCCTAGTATACTATACTATACGGCGATTTCTCTTTTGCTAGGCCAAAAACCTACTTTCTTACTTTATTCGAAGATGAAATTTCATCTTGTAACCACAGCATTTCTCCCTTTTTTTCTACCCCAGGCTTTGTTTCGAAATCGGGAAATTGCGACAGGAGCGGGTGCTATTAGAGAACAATTAGCGGATTTGGATTTGCGAATTATTTTATTATAGAGAATTCCGTGGTGGAATGGAAGGAATTAGAAGACGAGGGGTATAGTGGAGATGAATGGGAAGGGATGGCAGGAACAAGGTAGGGCTTCGGCTCTTCTTTATCGGTATCGGTAGTCTTTCTTGCTATAGGTAATGTCTTGACTTCGTTGATGGTTGCAGGAACTGCTTCAGTTTCACAGGCCCCTTTCAGAACGATATGTAGTAGCTCATCCTAATTGAAGTATTTCATTCTGGCGAGCGTTCCTTTCATTGGAAATCTTATGAGTGTCTTTCCTGGTTTTTAAAGACGGGTTTTCATATGCCGTCTGCGCTTGGCTTCGGCTGTAGAAAGAAGTCCCTTTCTCTCAGGCAAGAGGAGCCTTATCCAGGATTCGCTCTAGCCGCTTGACTTATCTGCTTTTGGTTTGGCTCTAAGGGTATCACTCTGTCTTTTTTCTATCTTTTCAAACTATTAAGATTCCAGAGGACTCTAACTACAAGGTATTGCTTCGAAGTATAAATAGATTTCAGAAGGAATTGACTGCCATTATTGTTTCCGTATCTGGCACTGCTCAATCCTCTATGGAAACAACGGTACTTCCGTTCCTTTCATATCCTGCCTTGCCAAAGAAAGCGCTATTGAAAACATGCGCTCGATGACTTGATCACGAACGATACAGCCCTTATCTTATCGATAGTTCAGCATTCAAGTTAAGCATGAAAGAGAACGGGGGTAGGTCAAGCTAAACCAGAACAATCCGCGCTAGTAGCTCAAAGCAAGAAAACGTATGCTAGTGACTAAGGCGCAATCCAACTGCTCTATAAAGGCTCTGCTTGTGCCCTTACGAAAGTCCAGGAAAGGATGGATAAGAGGATGAGTTAGGGAATCCTACGTAGGTACGAAATGAAATCCACTCCTAAACTTAGTTGTATTGGTATTGGCCTGCCACCTAGCTAGAATAGAAGGAAGAATCTCGTAAATCTAGATTAAGTAGCACAAGCTGATTTAGAAGGATCAAGTAAGATGAAATTTCAATGACCCAAAGGAAGGTGTGTTTGCTTAAGGATGGGGATCCGGTTGTGCCGTGCCGGCCCCGGGAATCGGCGAACTACGCTACACAGTCAGATACCTAAGCGAACGGATAAGGGAAAGCCCGCTATATTATATATAGTAATCACCTGCCAAAAGGAAAGCCTGACCGAGAATAATAATAGGTCTATGCGCCGAACAAGCAACGGTATATTAGAGATAGTAAGGAGTTGTATACACGGGGGTATGCATTCATGTCACGCTTTCTGTGTGATAAGAGGTTGCTAGCTAGCAAGTATAGAAACAGGAGATATGCGTAGTTAACAGAAGCAAGGGAATATGCGTGAGTTTTTTTGAGAAAAAGCAATTTGGAAAATGCATTGCATTTTCAAGGGATTGCGGCTAGGGATCGTCCGCGGGTATCAGATCAGGAATATCGTATTTATCTCTTCTAATCTAGATCCCACTTCCCTCCACTTCTTGCCTCACGCCCGTCAAACCTGACTCCACATTAACGACTGTCCTTCCACCCAATTCCCCGCACCCTTGCATCACATCTCCAACCCCTGCCTCCACGCGATCTTCCACAATCGTACCCCCCACCTCTGAAGCTTGCATAACCCCCGACGAACCTGTCTGCACCTGCGGGCCCGCGCTTACATCATTGGCATCGCATGATTAAACATCAGCACGCGCACTTCCCTCCGTTTTCGATGCCGACAGGGGGCTGCTAGGGGGTGTCAAGTTTCGTTTCGGTCGTGTCAGACGACATGCAGGGGGGCAATGGCTGCCAACGGAATCTATAATAATTCGATACTAGGTCAACTGTACCATCGGACTTGTAAGAACATGTAAAATGTACGAGGTTGTACCAGCTGTGTGCAGTCCTCCGGCACGGGTTAAGTGTCCTGCATAGATCTTCCCCTCTCTCCCCCAAAGAAGAGATGTTCGCTTCATAGCCTTCTCTTCCGAGATAAACCCTACAAAGGATCCTAATCGTGCTAGCCTTTCATGGAATGGACTCTTCTTGGATTTCCTTTCAGCTGCGCCCAGCACCTCTCTAGTTTCTCTACGAGATGGAGATGGCTCATTCTCTAGTTTTCCTACGAGATATAAGTCAGTTTCTATCGTACTTTGAAGTTCAGGAAGGAGTTATTAATTAAGACGAAGAAGAACTGGGTGGGGATATGCCTTTCCCATAACAATAGAAAGAATCAAAGCCAATATACACTATAACTATAGAGGCCTACCTATGAAAAGTGAGATGAGAGCTTTGTGCTAATAATTGATTATAAAGGTGTACCTATCGACCCCAGGTAATTAATGCCCTATCCTTCTACTTGAAAAACGTTACGTTAGACTTGACCAACTGTTAATACCAATCCGGCAGCAATAACTACTACTAATGCATATTCATATCCCACTAGTAGACTTAGCAGACTGTGACCTAGCCAGTCTATTTGTTGACAACAGACCAGTACTATCCATCAATGCCACAAAGACCATAGACGACCTCTATTTCGTGGAAGAACTCCTTCTCATATGATGCAGGGCAATAAGACCAACTGCCCGCCCTACCTAGTGAGAAGAAAGCTTATAAATATAAGCATAAACGAATTCCTAGCCGAGCCCTATACTTACCTGCTTGTACGGTCAATGCCCTAGTAGACATCAACTTGTTCATAAACTCCAGCCTTATCTACGCTGCACCCAGGTGACCTACTTTCTCAGATGAGAGATTCGGCGGAGTAGTAGGAAGTCCCTGTGGAGAACTAGAAGACAAAACGAATATAGCGGACCAAGCAATGAATGACCTAGCCTAGGTAGTCCTATGTTTGACCAATGCTGCCTTGTATGTCTTGATCCAAGATTTCTCAGCAAAAAAAGACATGGGATTATTGATCAATTCACCATCCTCTTCATGCTTCCACTTTATCGTTTGTGGCATGTGCATTATGCAACAAGTAGATTCCTGATAAATGAACCTTCTCCACAGGACCAGCAGGTACCTCAGCAGTCCACTACTACTACTGCTGGACAGCCTAGTTCTTCTACACCACCAGCTATAGCTCCTAATGATCCATCATCAATCAGTTCGACTTCAGTTCCACCTACCAAGCCGAAGCAGCCATTTCCAGAACGGTTTGAGAAGTCAAGTGAAGACAAGCAGTTTGCTAAGTTTCTTGAGATGATTCAAGATGCGCAGATTACCATCCCCATCCTTGATGCTGTCTTACATGTTCCGATGTATGCAAAGTTCTTTAAGGACAAAGAAGCGAAACATTAACGAGCCAGAAGTGGTTACTCTTACTAATACTCTTACTCTTACTAATACTAAGGTTGATTTAAGTTTCTCTGGTTCTTGATTGAGTCTTTGTCTTGCAGTTGCAGGAGTGATGTCAAACCTCTTGCTTGAGTTGTCTGTATTGGAAGTCGTGTAAGCGGCTTCTTCCGAATCGGGTCTAGTACGTATGAAAAGATGTCAGCGTCGTGGCGATTGCCTTTCCTGGTGGTGAAGGATTCTATTCCCGAGCGGCTAAGGTCCAATCCGGTATTCTATTTCGTCTGTGCGAGCATTAAAACCAACCATTGCCGACGTCCTCATATTCTCTAATTTGGCTAATCTCCGTGCATTAGCAGGTTAAGCAAATCGATTCCAACTCAGTGGCAGATAGGCTGCAACATTTCTTTCCTAATAACTAAGACTTTCTTTACTACTTTACCAACCCATATCACGCTAACTGATACTGTGCCTAGTGATTGATGAAGGTCACAGAGGAGTAAGAATAGCAAAGCCTACAAATAATGTGATAAGAGTTCGGTTTGGCGTGGCTGGACATTTAGGATTAGCTTACTTGGCGCTATCCACAGTTACCACCTTTTCAACCACATCATCTCTTTTACTTTCTCTCGAAGCTTCTAGCCAGCGAAAGCCTAGTGAATCCAGAGCCATCTTCCTTCCTATTAGCTCTCTCTCAGGGATTCGAATGCCCATTGGCATTATTAAAAACAAGTGCCCAACTTGCATATCTCGGGAACTCTTGAAACATAAGGAATAGGAGGATGCTTCGATTCTCTTGTTGTCGACTAAGCGGAGCGGGGTTCTAATGAGACAGACGCGTATTTCACCCTTTAGATTCCCTTTTGCTCCCTCGATCAACGTTAGAATCTTTCTCCCGGTACGGGAAGTTGAAAGCCAGCGTTCGGCACAATAGCTCCGCGAAAAGACTCGCTCAGGCTATCTTCCTTGAAAAGTATCTACTTATCATATCAAATCAAACTGAGCACTCCTGGCTGATTGCAAGCCGGTTTCAACACCGGTAGCACCCAACTCACAACTCTCTTCTAATCTAATCTTGGTTCGCTTCTCGCTGATCCGACTCCCTATCGCCAAATTGTCGGTGCTCTACAGTACTTAACTTTTACAAGACCTGATATCTCATATGCAGTAAACCTAGCATGTCAGTTCATGCAACACCCACGAGATTTGCACTGGCAAGCATTAAAGCGTATTTTGCGGGATTTAAAGGGTACATTATGGCCTCCAACTTTATTATGGACCCTTTGATTCAATCCTTTTTTCTCCTCGAAAGCTTGCTTCTTTTATCTGCCGAAATTCTTCATTACGTCAATAGCAGCCGGATCTTTATGCGAATCATTCTTTTCTTACTAAGCCCATCCGAGTTAAGACGTCAGGAAAGGACTGGCAAGAAAGCCATTGGCTGGGTCTCAAAAATGAAAGCATATACTGATGGCAGTATTTATAGGTACAAGGCCCGCCTCGTCGCCAAAGGGTATACTCAGATTGGGTGAGGGTATTGACTACCATTATACATTTGCTCTTGTGGCCAAGTGAGTAACTCTTCGAGTTTGACATGTAGTGCACTTCTCGAAAATCGATGAAAGGGCAGGGAACACCCCAAGGAAAAGCTATCCAACTACTATTTCCTATTCTGCTTTGCTTAGTCCCAAGCCTTAATGGATCACTTCTTCAAGCGCCTCATATGGGCCTTGGGTATCTTCCCTACTTGACGTCACTTGCCGCAAGCTAGTATTCGAATTCTTAATGATACGTAGTAAAAACAAATCGGTTGATTCATCAACGACTTCCTAGCTAGGAGGACTACCCTCTTTATTGACTTCGCTACTGAGACCACTTCCAAGTAAGAGCGCAAGCCGACCGAGCATACCTTCTTTGCAAGCCGTGGTCCCACAACGGACCGAAATGGCCATCAGAAAGCAGATTCATTTTCTGATAGAAAAAGCCACTTTCTCGATTCAAGATCTCCGCTTCCTCTCCTTATTTGGATCATGTGCATTTTAGCCTGATTTCTATTTCTAGTTCTAGACTCCTCTCAAACTAGTCCTTCCTTTTTGAGGGTTCAAACTGAGATTGAATATTCATAGTCTCAAATGGGTTCTACCTCTAGGTTTCTTTACTCCACTTTGAATTTTCATAGATTATTTCAGGTAGGTAAGGAGGCCCGTATTCCCTCCGCTATATCTCATTCCTGGATTTGCCTGCCTCTATATGGCCTCTATATATCTAGTAGGAGATTGAGTAGCACTTGACTAGATTGACTGGTGCGTGCGCATTTCCGAATTGCATTTCTTTGACTGACTTGTATTTCCTATATTTCCTTTGGGATTTTCATGGCCTTACAGAGTGAGTTAAGTGACTTGGAGTTAGTTATTTCCCGGATTCCTCGCAACAAAGAGATTGGTTCCTGGTCCTCATTATTATTGTAAGTGAGTGATGCTTTTTCTTAGAGCTCTGCGCGCGCTCTTCTTTCGAGAAGGCTATATATATATATTGGAACTTCCCCTACTAAAAAGTACTGCAGGAAACCATTCTTTTCTTCTGATACGCCCACTTTTTTTATAGCTAGGTGCCGCCCGCCCGGGACCAAGGCAGGCTATAGTATAGGCGGATTGCCCAACCGATCATAATCATAGGTTCAACCACACCAGAAAAGTGTTTATACATTTGGAAGACTTACTACACTGGAACCTAGATATCAACTAAACTAGGAAGTAGAAGCTAGGGCAGAGCCGTTTGGCAGGCTGCCCTCCGTCAATCAAAGATAGCTGTCCAGAAAGAAAGCTGGGAAAGGTACCAGCCCCAGGTGAAGAATAGGAAGTCCTATCAAGCAAGAGTTCGGACGGCGTTAATCGAAGAGCTTACCGGTCCATCAATGCCCTTCTGACTGGCCTGAGAGTTGGGTGATTAGCGAAAAGAAAAGCACTAGCCACGGACCAAGGAGCAGTGTGAATCGAACAATGCATGAAAATGAATGATTGGCTTCTTGTCCTGCACCCGCCCCTTTTGCCAATCTAGTAAATTGGACCTCGGATCTGATAATGGCTAGTTGATACATACGGAGTTATAAGGTCGACCCTCACTTCCTTCAATGAAAGCTAGGGCTAAGGGTTATTGGAATAAGGATTCCGGCTGGTTAGGTTAAGGGAATATCTAGGTCTGCTTACTTCTTCAGCTAATGAGTCTCCTTCTTCCAGGTTCCAAAGCGTAGGCCGGACCTCGATCCGTCAATAGAAATACTCCAACCAGAAAGTAAGAAGGAAGGCTAGTAGTAGGCAGATAAGAAAGGTAGAAGCATGGCAGTCGTCGGATAAGAAAAGAGGGTGAAAGGAAAAATGAAATACTGGAATCCGTTCGCTACTCTTGTTAACCCTCACTCTGACTAGGGTTGTCCCACCAACCCGATGCTATGATCATGATACGATTTACCGGACTAGCCGGCATACGCTCACTTCCTTCAATCAACACAACTGTGAAGTCGTATTGCATCTCGGGTCAGGTTGAGTTTCCTTGACTTGTTTCAAAAGAGACTGCTCTAAGGGAGGGGCTACTTTTGCTTGTGCTTGTGAGTCTTCATAGAACCTTGCTTTCGAGCTAGAACGAAGCGCTGGTAGACTAGCTTCTTTTTTGCAGCGGAAAGAAACTCAAGGATAGGATAGCCAGTAGAGAAGAAAGGATAGGAAAAGGAAAGGTATACTTTTCACAGCCGACAAGCTTTCATTTAAGCCCTAAAGAACTAGCTTCCTGGCGGACTTACTCACTCGATCGCCGGCTTTCAGAGGACGAAGGGCTCGTTTTTGATTCGTAACATTAGTAGTTACTCATTGGAAGAGAACTCGGTAGTGAATCAAATCTCTTTTCTGCTCTTCACTTCAAGTAGGTGGCCATGGACTTGCCTACTTTCCCTATTATAGTATAGGGGACCAGAAGTTTTGAATTGTCAATAGGCTTTCCGGAGGTCAAATAGGGTTTCGTTTTTACACTGCACTGGGCTTGATCCAAAAGCAATCGACTAGATAGAGGCTGCCATAGGCTTCAGTGATTTCTCCGTTATAGGAGAGACGCATTTCTTTTCTCGAACTAGTTTTGAAGCCCTGCCAAGATAGATAGAGAAAGATAGGTGCCGCTTGCTCCACGTGTGGCCAGGAAGACTCCCAGAATTTCTATATGTCAAATACCCGGGGAATGTGAACTATTCGAAATCCAGATTAGAGTTTCCTTCGGCAAAATCAGATGAAGTAGTTTTGGCACTAAGGGAAGCTTTTCTCAGACCAAAAGACCATCTCTAGAGGAAAAATCTGCTATAAAGCGAAAATCGCGGGAAAACGGACTTGGTAACTTTTCCAGCTATACGAAACAGACTTGATTCTTATCAGCTGGCTCTCCATCGAGAGAAAATCTGCTTGTCAACTTTTGGACCATGGTGAGCATCACTTGATCAGATCTTAGGACTCTCTATCGAGGAAAAACGAAATTCTGTGGTCCCTCAAGTTTTAGAATCTATCGTCTTCCGTTACGAGATATCGTTTCTATCTATGACATTCTATGTATGCAGAGGGACCTGGCCAATGGGGAAGAAGAACTTGTCGAAGGATCTCCATACCTAGAGGTACCGGTGATTCACCAGATCTAATCTAGAGTCGTAGTCAACGTCTTTAGGAAAGATGAGTGACCTTGGCATAGGTTTGCTGCTTACGGTTTCAAGTAAAGACAGTTTCCTATTCGTAGGTTTCAGGGTTACTCTTCTGGCTTGAAGGGTTACTCGTATTGGTTCTTCTGTTTGCTGGTCCAGAAAGGGAAAAGGTTGATTACTCATTGGCTAAAGGGAAGGTTGATTACTCATTGGCTGGCTGTGCTAGTGAACTACCTCCAACTATGGGTTACTACTGTAAAGTAAAGTAAAGTAAAGTAAAGTAAAGTAAAGGTGCCGGAAATAATCTAGTATTTTCCTCACCTCAGTAGGAAGGATTTGTGGTTCCTCATAGCATTTCCACCATATGTTGCATTTCTGTATTCGAATTTGAGATAGCGAGTCAAGGTATTCTTCCTCAGTCTCGTATTCTCCATTCGAAGCGCCGTGTATTCGTTCTCTGTTCCGGAGAAAGCACTCGTTTCGTTTGTTCCGGCTCGTGATTCGCGTATTGGTATTGTTCAGTTCGCTAGGATAGTGGGAACTGACACATTGATTCGTAGCAGAAGCGCCGTATGCCATTCCATACAAAGCAGTGGTCAAAATCGATTCCTCGTATTCTGGTTCTGGTTCTGGGAAACAGGTCTTTCGTATCGAGAAGTGATAAGTCTTTGGTAATCTTGGTAATCAGAAGTGGCAACTCGGCAATCGTCCAAGGAAGATTCATAGGATTGGTCTCTTAGGAAAACAAGCATCTCAATCAAGTATCAAGTCAAAGTCATCTGAGTTCCCGCTTTCGCCTAGACAGCAATCCAATTCTCACTTCTGCTTTCCAAAGAAAGACAGCATTCCAATGAGTCACGTATAATGTGACGAATAAAAGGATGTTCGTGTAGCAGCACTCCTATAGTGTCTGAGTATGGAAAGCCAGGCCTGTCGCATATAGTGGGAAAACAAGCCTACCCTATTTTACCTCGGCAAACCGGAATCAAGATTGCTTTCATTTTCCCGGTGTTTTCGTCCATCCTCCAATTTCACTAAAGAAAATGGGCTTCTGGAAATGAGAGTTTTGCAGTAGTTCCAAATAGTGAGATGAACTTTTCCAAAAAGCAATCGACTCTCCCTAGGTAAAAACCAATTATGGACTTTGCCATCTATATGATCCGCACTTTTCTCATTGGAAATCCAATGAGTCACGTATAATGTGACGAATAAAAGTTAGGCAAAATTTACTTGATGCCCAAAATCCCAGTAAAATGAAGAAGTCGAACCTGTCAACCAGAGAGCACCATTTCTATATGAACAATTGAGATTCACACATTACGCTATCCATTCCTGGGCCATTTACTTGACTTGAGCTTGACTTGAATTTACGTAGATGAGCATCTCTTTTGCATTTGGAGTAGTGTAGTGACTTGCCTGTCCTCCCTTAATCAGTACAGCTAGGAACCTCGAAACCTGAGAAGAGATCGGGTTAGAAGATCCGACCTGCCGCGTTGGGAGGAAGATAATTGGAGGACTAGTACCGGATCGTAAGCATTGGTGCTTCATAGGTCACAAGTGAAGGAGAAGAAATCCAAACCTAAGCTTTCTTTCTTGATAACGAAGCAGCAGGAGATTCCTCTCCACCCGCAAGGTACTTTATTGCTTTGCTAGCATTCCATCCAGATAGATACCATTTATCGATCTTTAGAGGCTTGAGAGGTCGGGGCAGATTATCGACCCGACCGAATCAGTCTATCCCCACCTGTAGCGGAAGTAGAAAAAGAAAATAGATATAGCTATTTCTTATAACATTTCTGATCTGATATTGCTGGCAGTAACCATTGTAGCCAAAGTGAGAAAGAAAGAAACTAATAGAAGTCGAAGACGCGGAATGGTAGTGAATAGAAGGGAAGAGATGGGCTGTACAACTCTTACTAGGAAAACAAGCATCTCAATCAAGATAGCAGACGAGATGTAGAGAAGCAAAGCACTCATTGCCGTGGGAACCTTAACTTGAGCGGGGAAGAGATTTACAAGATCAGCAAACTAGGAGCCCCATAATCTGAGGAAGGCCATGGCTAATCCTCCAAATAAGATAAGGGAATTCGCTTAGGTTCTTTTTCTCAAGAGAGCAAGTGGGATGGATCAAGCAGTAGAAGGGAAAGGGATATCCCTGTCATCAAAGCCAAGAGACCACGGTGCACAATAAGGATTAAAGGCCAAAGTGCAAGAACAAATAATATAGCAAGTGCACAATTCATAAAGACCATTCAGGCTCACTACAGTATACTAGAGCACCAGCTGCTCACTTGTTCACAAAACATATGAATAGGCATCCAAAGGAAATAGGCAAGTCTCACCCGCGAAATGCATTCCTATCACTTTTCGATACGAAAGATCCAATCCAATATGGGCGATCACTACAATTGGGTTTGTTCGAGGCAGAGCTATTAGTAACTTTTCTACCCTTTGCAAAAGGAAGGTTCCTTCACCAGGCGGTATGCACCGAAAGTACGAATAATTAGACCTGCTGCCATTCTTAAAACGCACCTGTGTCACTACAGTTCAAAACTGCAACAAAACAGATGCATAATGAGACCGAGGAACCCATACCATTACCGATGGGAGGCCCACAAAAGCTATGATTAGGAATCCGGGAGTGGTTTAAGAAAGAAAAGGAGTTGTTAGCGATTCTCGTCAAGGAAGTGTTCCCTCGACTCGACCTTCGGTAGAGTACACATATTAACTCGAAATGCAGCAGAAGACACCTATTTAATCGATTAATATCCAAACGATCCTATGGAAAGCAGATTCGGATTTCCTAGACCAAAACAGCCCATATTTCAACCAGAAATGAACGAATAAAGGCAACTCCAGGAAAAACCTGGTACCCGTTACTTCGACCAGATCCCAATGGATCCGTACAGGGTGATTTGAACTGCTCCTCTCGAGAAGCAAGCATAGATCGACGGAGCTAACTTGTGAGACGGAGCTCACTTCTGAGATAGAGCTGTCTTCTTTCTCTGCGGCAGGGCAGTGCACCCACCCATCTCTTCCTCTGTCCAAATGATCCACCTGATTGGTCCTTTCGGGCATATAGAGTCAGTCTCATCCAGAGCATCACGAGCTTCACCACTACAACCATCTGACATTCATGCACGAATCCATCCCTCGCACTTTGTTTCGCTAGCTGCCCTACCTCGTAATGGTGCCAGTGCCGGCCCGGCTCGATGGTGGACTCGGGAATGGTCAATCCAGATGTAGAGAGCTCCCTAAAAGGAAACCTGTTTTCATCAAAGACAACATGTCTGGAAATAAAAATTCTTTTAGTTGGTATATGAAGGCAGCGGTAACCTTTCTGTTGTGGTGCATAACCAAGAAAAATACACGGCATCGAACGAGGCTGAAGCTTGTGATCAATGTAAGGTCTGAGGTGAGGCTGTCTGAGAATACGAAGATTCGGGTCTTTATGAAACAATTGTGTGAAGGGAGAGAGAGAAGAAGAAGAGGCGCGGAGCGATTGATGAGATAGACCACACTTGCAAATATTTCATCCCAAAAGGAACCGGGATAGAAGCGTGTTGCATAACAGCAAGGCCGCTAAGGTAATGTGTCTATGTTTGCGCTTGGCCACTCCGTTTTGCTGAGGAGTGTACGGACAACTGGTTTTATGAATGAGTTGTGGGAAAAGGCGAGAGGGCGCGAAGCGTGAATGGAACCATGAGACAAGGCCGCAGGAGAAGAGCCAATGTGGGATGGGATATTTTCATACCAGTACCATCTCCACTCCAATGGTGAGAGTATCTGAACCAGCATAAGCAAAATAAGAGGACAGGTGCGAAGCAAGTCACCGGTGACATGATGAGAAGCTCCTGAGTCTAAGAGCCACTCAGTCGACTGAGGTAGAGAAGGCACTGATGAAATCTGAGACGGCACTGGTTGCGCAACTAAGGCGTGAGCGAGGGTCTCTTTGTGGTGGTCTTTCACCATCTTCCTTTTGATTGGCCTATATCTTAGAATCCGGTCTTTCGCTGTTCCCACAGTCCCTTAGTCCCGTACCGGCTGTCGGTCTATCTCATATTCGCAGAAGAAGGAACTTGCCATGCTGGAAGTGTAATTAAGTAGGCGGCTGGTCGTAGAATAGTCTTTGAAGTAAGTGCTGTTGCAGTTGTAGAACCATTGATTCTTCCTCGCAAACCTTTCATCCCCGCTGTCTAGCTCTCTCCTAGTCCAAAGCGAATTCCATCGTATCCGCCTTTGAGGAAAAGACCGAATCCGTCTTTGAGCCATCCTAAGAAATCCTCGTAGGTAATCTCCGCATCCAATAGAGTTTGTTTTTAGTTGTCTGTCTCTTTATTGCCTAGAACTGGCCAATGAGGTTGATCCAAACAGATCCATGGAAGTATCACAATAAACAGATGCAAGAGAGAAATCGAACTAGGAAATCCACGGAAGGGAAGATAGCCACCTCGAATCCTGAGACCTATTAGACTCACAAACCTTCCACTAGACTAGGAAATATCTCAAAAGATCCTCGGCATGGTTCCGTTCCTTGCGGCAGGGTTGATACGGTTTCTTGGTCAGGTTGGTAAAACTGACGGATAAAGACTGGGTTTTGTGTTGAACACATAGCACGATGGGCCTTGTGAGTTCCCTGAAAGGAATGATTGTGAACAAATTTACGATTCCTCTTCATCGTCATCTATCTTTGTGGCTTAAACCTGAATCCTGTTTGCGATGTTAGTACTGTGATATCTACTGACCCATGTACGCAGCAAGGGTCGATCGGATGCTGATTTCAGCTCCAAGAAAGCAAGGCAGTCATGAAAAACTGTCATGCTTTGTTAAAATGATTTTAAGTTCAGACCAATCTGTTATTCAAAGATCTACTTTTACAGATACAGATCATACTTCACCTTAATTTTGCGATGACTAAAATATTGCAAAAACGATTTACTTATACCCGTACCCGTCGAGAGTTTCTTTCTATATGATAATTCGAGATTGCTCTACCGGACCTGAATACTTGATTCATTAAGGTCGTCACCCGAAGTCTCTATCGTTTTCTTTGTCTGTTAAGCGGGTTAGGACTCCCTAAATCAAACAGCAATCGCTGTTTATCAACCACTCACGGCGACACCGAGATCTTCGACTTAGCTCCCTCCCACAGGTCATCCCCCCGGGGCGGAAGATAACGAAAGGGAGACAAAGTCCTAACTAAATCAACACACAATAACCTAAACCTTCTACCCATTCCATCCATCATATCCGTCGAGTCGAGGAGATTCGTTCTTATCTATAGATAAGGCAAGAGAGAACTTATGCCCTCGCGGATGGAGAGGGATTCGAACCCCCGGTATTCCTATCAATACTTCGGTTTTCAAGACCGACTCTTTCAACCGCTCAGACATCCATCCCTGCGCTCGCCCGCCCTATCTATCTGCGCGCTGGCAGGTAGGGGCAACTCTATGTGATTCGCTACGCTTACTTGCGCCCCACCCCGTAAGCTGACTCTATTGCCTAGCACACTTTTCCGGTAGTACGAATCGCTACGCTTCGCTTCTTTCTATATGATAATATGCACCGTCGGTTGCTGCGCTCCCTGCGGGTAATAGCAAGAGAGTGAAGAACGAACGATCCTCAAAAAAGTAAGCAGTGAATGAGTCCGACTCGAGTTCGTGAGTCAAAGGCGTGGCAAGAGAGCGAGTTCGACTCGCGAACGATCCGCAAGTGAAGGACCGATCCTTTAACGCCAGTACTGTTGCGAGACTGGTACTTGGCGGCTCACGAGCAACATATAGACTAAGGTTGCCCATCACTCCCTCGCTCCTTTTTGAAGGCCCACCGCTCCCCCTTTCTTTAAGTATCTATCCCGGCTTGCATTTTGGGGCGAGTACTACAGTTCCTCCATAATCACACAGAACGCCCAGCTTCGCAGAGCTGCTCTCTCCCCAGTCCACAGCAAGGTGTGGAATCTGGATCTACTGTGTGTTCTTACTCTATTGGATCAAGTCAGATACTAAGCCTTCTACTACTACTACTACTACTTAGGTTAGGAGATAAAATGCTAAATTTCAGAGATTGGACTCTCTTACTGTGTTTTTTCAGGGCTGTTCCGTTCCCTGGATCCATTCTGACCTAAATGGATGAATGAAGAAGGGGGCGAGACGGCCACACACTTCTTTTTAGCCGAATAAAGCCGGATCTACTACACGGCTAGGATCAGAGAAAGATTGAGAAAGCAAGATCAAACCTACTCTACTGTCGATTCAAAAGGTAAACTGCCCCCGAAGACTACTTTATTTTATCAATGAATGGATCAAAGAAGGAGGCTCTATCTATGTCATCGTATATAAGGGAAGAAGCCCGCCCCTGACCTAAATGGATGAATGAAGAAGCGGTAGGGTAGACTTTAAGAGCTCTTGCTCTGCCTATCCGTCTCGCTCCGTCTTGGAGGAAAGATACGAAGGGCCTACTCTTTTCATTAAAGCCCTACTCTTAATATAATAATAGTGAAAGCCTCCTTCTCTTACCTACTTTGACTCATATCTTCGGTATACCTCAATACAAGACAAGCACTGGAAAGGATATTCAAGAAAAACCGGGCTATCGCCCTATCTAAGCGGGTTTCCCCTCTCCTCTACGGGAGTCCTCTTTTAGTCTATTTCAGTTCCTGTGTCTATCGCTATCGCCCTATTCTCTCTCAATTGCCTATCCTTTTCAAATGAGGGGGAGTACCTTTTCTTTAGCTTCCAACATGAAAGATTGACCCCCTAAAGTGCCAGATATGCAAGCAAGTTTGATGAAGGACTACTTACTTAGCTAAGCTAAAGTGAACTTCTGACTAAAAAAAAAGTGGACTAAAAGAGAACAACAAAAGAGAGATCACTTTCGACGATTAAACAGCACTTTTATATCCAGATTGGAACTGGACTTGAACCTTCATATCCAGATTTCACTCCACTTTCACTTTCAATAGTGAATTATTCACTTTCGCTCATATTCACTTTCACTTTGGCCAAGAAATACAAATAAGACCTTGAACTCCCTATTTCACGTATAATCGAGAGACTCAGAATATCAGTGCCTTGGGTAAATGCCTACCAAAGGGAGAAGATTACCGAACTTTTTTCTGTCCTCTTCGCTTCCTAAAATATTTAGGGAAAAGGCCTAGTCGGCCACCGCTTGCTAACGACGGAAGGATGAAAGGGTCCTCGCGTGGGACTTAGTTGGAAAGAAGCGTAAAGCTGTGTTGGTTCGATCGAAACATAGAAACCGCTTTCATGGTTGCCTCCTAGTGGACGAGAACGCAGGCTTAAAAACTTTATGCTTTCTTTTATCCAACAGCGATTCAGTATAAGAATACGCGCAGACGATCCGGGGAATTTCCAACTATTTCTTTCTTGAGAAGTGCGGAGAACACCCCGGAGTAGATGAACTCATTGCAGATACATTGCAACTTTATATGGGACCGATCTACTTAACACACTACAACACTACACTATCTATATATAGGTATATCGTAAGCGGTAACCTTCCTCAAACGTTTTATTATCCTTAGGTGAACTTTTCTCTATCTATATGGGCGTAGGCAGTCATAGTGGGTCTGTGAAAGTCAACAATATGGATGGCATAATAGGCAATGGTTGCGTACTAGATTGGTGGTCTTATACTTAAAAGCAGTTTGCTCTGATTCAAAGCAGGCGAAGTAGTTTCAGTGGTCTCATACTTGTGGTAACTCTCTTCATTTGTTGGTGCTCGGTGGTTGGCAAAAGCGCCTTCTGAAGAGTCGTACCCACGACCCATCACCCTTTGGAATAGATCCTCAGGCCCATCGCACGGCGAACTACCTAAAGCTTAGAGAGTTTGCAAGGAAAGGAGATAGACTGACTATCAGCGACTAGCTACAGGAAAGAGATTCGGGTTGTTAGGCAAAGTTGGGAGAGAAGTAAGAAATCGGTGATAGAAGTAGTGCTCGAGATATAAGGATAGGTCACAGGAATAGGAATATGGATAGCTCTCTCTCTAGTTTGAAGAAGGATAGCTGGCTGGGAGAGTAGAACTAGTTAAAGCGCTGGCTGGTCAGAAGAAAGAACTTACTGTTGTACTGTAGTATGGTAATAAAAAACATTGTAAAGGAAAAACTTATCTTGTTCCGCACTGAACTTCTATTATTACAAGAAAACGGAACTTGTTGAGCTACAGACAAAAGTTTGACTTCACAGGTACTCCTCTGATACTAAATCGGCTAACGCCTACAGGAAGAAGCTGTTTCGGCAGCTGTACTCTCAAAAGTAACCAGCTATTTCCTTTTTTTCATTCACCCAGTACAGGTTTGTTTGAGAAAGGAAAGGCAGTTCCCTCTTTTGTTTAAGAAAGGCAAGGCTGTTCTGTCCTAAGTTACAGGCTCTAACATTGGTATCTTTCGTCGGCTGGCTACTTTGAAGCAAGGGCTGCAGAGTCAAGTTAGGCGCAAGGCATGGTTGGTTGGGGACCAATAAATACTACCACATCCTGGGACACCGGAAGCTAAACCATCACCAGACCCAGAAAGGAAACGGGTCAATCAAGTCACTTATTTTCTCTAGATAAGGATGGTGCTTTCACCAGTTTATTTGGATAAGGCCATGGTTTTTAGAAGTTCAACACTTAAGCCATTCTCTGGAAACGACATCAACGGAGATTCTCGAGAAACGAGGAATGATGGCTAGCGGCACCAAAACATGAAAGGAATCGAGATCGGAGGTATTTCTACTCGGCCTTCTTCTCTGCCCTGCCCTCTTCTCAGGGAACATTCCTATCCTGGCCATTGATTCGATCAGTTTGAGAACGAAAGAAGAAAGCAATCCTCGCATACGTTTAAATACGATATATTACTAGTTTGACGAGCAAGATTCCAACAAGGCACTCGTTTTTACGAGTAAGATTCCAACAAGGCACCCGGAAACCCTGACTTCATTCTGACACGGACTTAACCATGCCCTACTACCGAACCTATCTCTAGCTTCTGGATACGAAGACAGAAAGAGAACCCATTTGTCTTTAAGAGAAACGCTTCAAAGCGGAAAGAGTGGGGAAGTGGAGACGACGATCTAGATGGAAGTTTCCAGATTTCAAGGTAAGAAGTCGAGCCAGACTCTTTGCTAAAGCAATTAATTGGTTTTTAGCCTCCGCAAGCTAAAGGAATGATACAGGAGACGATTAAGTGGATACTCTACTTCCACCGAAAACCATGGATACCTTGCCACTACCACTACTTCCGCCGACAACCTAGTTTGATCCATTCCTGAAGCAGATGCAGGATGCAGAAAGGATGCTCTATAGATGCACTCGAAGGAGGCACTTTATATCATACTAGGTCGATTCGTGCACTCGATCCTGGTCGATTGGTTGGGATAGCAGACTTCCTAGTTGGCAAAGTCCTCTCTCAAAAAGGTTTGTAGTATAATGGGCATCACTCATTAAGTGAAGTGTTCCGCCAAAGCATGGAAGTCCATCCAATCCAGACACTTGCCAGTTCCACTACCTTGAAAGGCTATGTATGAATCGCTTCGCTATCCTCCCTGCTCCGAACTCGAAAGAGATCTTTATCACTAGCTAGAAATGTGACAACCGGAAGGAAGGTTCTTACTGAAGTGAGTAGAGCTCTAGTAAGTAGAGTAGCCAGGATCCAGGATCTAGTAAAGAGAAGTATTTCATGACTTTACTTGGGTAAGGGAGTGAGTCACTACTAATGTGACGAACATAAAAAGTTATATTAAATTTTGATATAAAGTCATCGACCTGAAAAGCTTCAATCTAAGTTGCTTCTCCTTAATGCTTCTCTTGATCCGGTGGTCGGCCAGCCCCTATCCCTCGAAACCCTGACAGAACAATGACCTACAAAGGTTACTAATCGAGATTAGGGATCTGCTTCTATTGAATGAATACGCAACTTTCAACCTGCAGCTAGGAACCGGGCAAGAAACTCCTCCCCAGGAAGAGGGTTAAAGATAGAGAAAGCCGCCTCGGGATACGAGAATGAAGACTAGCCTCGGGCCTCGGTTATTATGATTTTTATTTGAGTGATTTGAGGTTTGCCGCAGAGAATGAAGCACGGCACTTAGGTGGGACAAGCTTCGACTCGAAGAATAGCATGCAAAGCAATCCGAATAGCCTAGTTGTTGTAATACGAGAAAAAAGAGATGTCATACTTCTGTTTCTCAAGCAATCAATCATCGACTTGCACAAGGGTTTCTTGTTATTCCGGATTTCATGCTAGTCGAAACGAGTCGCACGAAGCACATCTATTCTGATACTCCGGCCCATTCCTCAGGTCAATCCTGAATGCAACGAAGATTGCCCTGCCCATCCCATAGGTCAAGTCAAACAAGCCACATGCTTTGTACGCCCACAGAACTAAAGGTTCCAGCACTACACCCCACATTTACTAATAACGATGGGGCAGATCATTCTCGGATCCGGATTGGTCGATAGCAGAAAGAAGCATGTTTTCCATTTCAATACGAGTGCCTGGACTAAATAGTTGGTTTGCTTGGCCCAGAACAAGATGGAAGAGATGCTGATGCTTACTCTGAAATAGCAGGAAGTCCACCAATCATGGGATGGGCGAGACCGCCTAGCCTACCTTTTGCTTGCTCATTCACCTCCTCGCTTTCTCTCAAGAGTAGTTGAAATATCCCACTCAGCTTGGCAAGGAATCTTATCTTTGGGAAATCAAGGATTACGAAGCATATGAATAGATATTGCTCTGTCAGCTTCCGTTCGTGGTAGGACATCCATCCCACCACTCACTCGAGAAAGGAAAGATATGAAGAGGATATTATGATGTACAAGCACCCATAAACGATACAATAAATGATGTACAAAGCTGGAAGAAGCTGGTTGTTAGCATTCTATGATTTTTTATGATTCTTCTTCTGCAGTTTGCTCTTTCTTAGAACTATTACTTTCCAAGCGTTGGTTGTTGACCAAAGCAATAGCTCACGTTCCAGCAAGAAGAGGTAGGTGAATAAGCCTAGCCTTCTTTCAGGGGGATGCCAATACCAAGCATGTTAATGCCAAACTAGTATGAGCCCAGCCCATAGTTGGACTGCTTTTCCCCTAAGCAAACTCCATCCACGCTTCGCGCCTTCTCGTATATCTCTGGAAATTTCTTCAGGGGTCCTACCCTAATAAGAGGGAGATGCTTCGGCATCGGACGAAGAATAGGGGAATGCGACACTTTACACAGCGGCAAGATAAACTTCCATTGCTCCGGAATGTTCAGCATTGTACTACTACGCTTTCTTCCTTACTCCGGCCAACAACATGAGGAGAAGCTGCGTACATCTACACCCTTCCTAATTGCGAATAACGAAGTCCTAGGGAAAGCAACGTTGGAAAAAGTGGTGTAGTTAAAGATAGCCATATTTAGTAATTAAGCCTTTTTTACTTTCTTTCTTCTTTTTCAAAACCAATGAATGCGGTTGGCTTCTCAGAACTCACCTCTCAGGTTCCAGACCTTCCTTGAAGGCACAGTCGAGTAACTAGCGTTCTAAGGCCTGTTTTCCGAATGGAGCACGGCAGTAGGAATTACAGACTTGGGTCTTGGAATGGTAGGTAGGGATTTCATAGGCTGGGTGGTGTGTCGAGAAGCTTACATTCGTCGATCCTGTTTTTCAACTTCATGCATTTGCCTGGACTGCCTCGGTCGGATCGGCATACGTGTTCCAATCTCCTGCAAGTATCCACGCCTCTTTAACGCAACCAGCTATTTGTTTGAGGTCCTTCGGCTCTCTGATTCTCTTTGGTTTTCGCGTAGACGGCTGGGAAGAGGAAGATGATAGGGATGATCAAGACTACCATTACTTATCTGAGATGGATTATAAAGAGATATATCTAGAGATAGAGCGGGCGCGGAAAAGGCGGACGGCTCTGCTCCAACTTAACTTCATCGAGGTGAGACGCAATCTCCATGGCTCCATGTATTTTGCATGCTCTAGCGTATGTAGTGTTTCCTTCGTTAGTTTCATTCATTTCAGTTCGTTTCTAGTTGCTTGCTGGACTTGCCCCGTACCTTTATTTGCCTTGCATGGTTTTCCATTTTCATCCTGCTGTGAAACCAATGTATATAGCTTTCATTACTTGCTTGATAAAGCCTTAATAAATTGCTAGGTGGATAAGTGTATCGCTATGATTGGCTATAAGTCTCAGAATTCAAGTTACACTATGCTGGAAAACAAGCTAATATAAGAGAACCAGTAGCTTAATTGATATCTCAACGTATGAGTGATCTGTTATTGTAAAATGCTCATATAAAATAAATGCGGTTGAATTGTGATGGTGTCTGCCTACTTGTAGTTTGTATTTGCAGTTTAGATGATATGATTCCTCAGTTCATTTGATTTCCTATTCAAGAAAATAGTAATTGTGTGATAAGATGATAATTACCCGATGACCAAGGTGGTCAAATTGGTACTTGTCAGGAGATGTCATGAAACAAACATGCAAGCATAATTTATTAATTATTTTGTTCCTGTAATACTTCAATAGAATGATATGCTGCATAGGAAGAGTGCTGTTGCTATAGCTGTTCCTATTTCAACTAGGTAGGCCTTCGGTATTCATGCTTCCTTCTATCAAGAGCATTGTGGCAGTACGAAATCCTTCCTCAGCCTTGTTTATAATTTTCACCGGGCATATCTTATTTTTGGACACTTGCTGCATTCTAACCCTATCGCTTAACCGTTCGCTTCTTTCCATTGCTTCAACGCTTGTTTCAAGCAATAGTCAAGAGTTACTAAAGTAGTTTGTCCTATTCAAAGCTATAATCAGTGACTAATATGCACACAACAATAAAGACAGTTGTTTTTTCTAGTGAGAAATCGAGTACTGTTTTTACACAGCTATAGCGTCTGTGAATTTGACAGAAAAGCAAGGTGAAAAGCCCACTACGCGGTAGGTCGACATTCCTTCTTCTTTCCAAGCTTCTGGTGGTATCTATACCTTTCGAGACCAAGCCCTGCTACAATTCATTGCTGGAAGAGACTGCTAGATTGATTTTGAATAGTTCGCTTCAGGGTTGTAGATAATGCTCTATCAAAGAGCGCCAGCGTACGTGCTCGAAAGCGTTAGTCAACTAGCTACTTGTCCTTGGTTTTATCTAGTGTGCCCCTTCATTCAATCTCTAACTCAATGTCTACCCACATACCTTTCCTTTCTGAATCAGAGCTTTGCTTACACATCTAATTCTACATTTGACCCATTTGACAGATATTTTCTAAGGCTGAAATCACACAGTTCTTATCCCGGCATCTTACTTACTATTTTTAAAACGACTACTCTTTCCTTTTCCTTTAGGGTTATGGGGTGATAATCTCCCGTTGCTATGGGGGAAGTCACTGAGAGCTCTGAGTCGGATGAGGTGGAAACTTTGCTCTTTCTCCTTGGCCGGAAGGAAAGAAACTTGCTACCTTCAGGAAGGCTGTTTCCCTCGGCTAGATAGAATGGATATCCATTTGTTGAGAATAGAAATAAGCCTCCCTCCTAGAGATGCCCCACTATCAATGAGAACCTTTAGGAAACCTAACACACATCTGCGCCGTAAAGAACTCTTGATCAGCTTGCTCAGTAGTCATAGCTTAACGGAAGGAAATCCTCGTTCACTACCTACATGCTCCACCGGGGGTACGCCCCAACCCGATCTTCCATAATGCATCAAGCTAGCCTTAGGCACCAATTCTCACACACCAATGCAAGGGAATTACGCCGATGAGTGAAACCCCCCTTTTATCAACTGAACACTTCCCCTTTCCTTGAACCAGAAACGGCAACCGGCACCTCAAGAACAGAAAGAATGGAGTTCGTGATGCCCTTAATGGACGGAAGGATGATAGGATAAGGATAAATGGCAATCAACAAGAGCAGAGGTTAACACCCTGGTATCGACTAGTTGGTTGGAAAGCGTTTTGGCAAGACCTCCCTAGTGCCTGTTCAGAAAATACGTATCGTGATATCAGTATCGGGGTGGTGGGTCTCATCTCAAATAAGCTTGACCTAAGAACCGCCCATTTAATAATATATATAGACCGGGTTCATTGGACTTATCAATTTCCTTTTATTGGTGGGTTAGGGCCTCGGTTGGTTAGGGAATTACCTCCACACGAACGAGTATTTATTAGCAGCACGGGCACTCTGGTGCATTTTCACAGAAGAGCACTCACTACTTAGCGGAGTGTGTTAGCCTCATTTCCAACTACTAGTTTTACATATAAACTTCGTGAGAAAGATTGGAGTTTCGAGGCCCCATACTGACTGAAAGAATAGTACCTTGCATTTTCTAATAGATTTTATAGAATATACTCTTTTTGACTTTCATAATGGTCTTTTCTTTCTGAATCCGAGCGGAGTATTCCTTCCTTAGAGCTCTTTCCTGGGCGACCTGGCTTGCTTGTAAATATATAGTGGGTAATTTTGGCATAGTCGATATGACAGTTCATTACTAGATTCTCCAACTTAGGGAATACTTTCTTCTTTTCCTACTCTTACCTGCCGGGGAATTGACTTAACTTAAATGAGTGAATTTACTACAAGACAAAAGAAGCAAGACCTTACAATAGCAATTCAACGTAGAAAAATATATTTTATTTTCTCACTTAAAATTCCTTCATAAGAAACTCATCTCTATACTCCTTGCCCTACTACTCTTCTCATATATAGGTGGTTTTTTATACCTCTATTGCCATTTCTTCATATTCGAATTTATCCCCACTGTCCAGCCCTATCTCAGTTTAAACTCCAATATGCTTCCCTAGTTCCTAAGCATAGACATTACTAAAGAAAGTCATCTATCTCATAGTTCCACTTTGATACCTATCCGTTTTTCAAACCCTATAGCAGGTAGCTCAGACTAGTACCATCTTTCTTGACGTTGCATTTCCAAACTCAAAACATACGATAGTAGATCTTAGTCCGGCAGCAAAAAGCGTCGCTTCAACAACAGATATAGAAGAAGAAAGAACTCATAGAGAGATATTATAAGCTACTTTACCTCCTTACCTGCTTGCTTAGCAGGATGCGTATATACCAGACCTAAGTTACCTACTTTCCTCTCCTCTACTATGAAAAGAAAGAAAGCCTACTACTCTTGTGTTGACTACAGAAAAGAAAGAACTCATATCGTTAAGCGAGAGTGACTTTCGCTTACGGGAAGCAGCACAGGCGAAGTACTCTCGTGAATAGAAATAAAACCGCTAGTTCAAAGCAGTTCAAGCCAAAAAGAATAACCTCTTTCGGCGGGACTCAGTTCCAAGCACGGTGGACTGCGGGATGCTTACTCTCATCTCTCTTTCAGGATTGATTCCTGCTCACGATAGCTTGCTTGGCTACTTTACTATACCTCTGAATCCTTCTCTACCCAACTGACATATCTCTATTCTCCGCGGCATCACTCAGTCTCTGATTGTCTTAAGGGCAGAGCTCACTCTCCCAACTATCCGGACAGGTATCTCATTGATCTTTCATTTTCTTGATCTTCTATTAAATGATGAACTTGCTAATGCAACTTATTCTACTAAATGCTAGAAGCAAACCAACATGCTAGAGACAAAGCTAACAACTACTATTCGAGAAAAGGAAGAAATAAAGAAATAAAACAACAACAGGTCTTTGCAATACATCAGTATTCTTCTACAACAAGAAGAAGAGGCAATACATAAGTATTATTCATAAAGGCAATATCTCTACACACCACACCTGAAAAGCGCCATACTGAACAATACAATACTTATGCTCACTACACTCTTGTTCATACAGTACCAGCTACTCATAAGTGAGACAAGAGAAGTAGAAGCTACCGGATTCACGTCCGCATTAGTATTAGTAGAAGCTACCGGATTCACGCCCGCTAAGAAAACCTCTTCTTCTTTAGATCCTGAAAAAACGAAAATAAGTAAGAAGGAGCAGTAGTAGGAAGACTTAAGTGACTTCGTTCATTTACGTTGAGATAGACGAGTAACTACTTTTTTCTATTTTTCAGGATCTACGGTCACCGCGGAGGGCAGCCTTCACGATGAGCGATTGCTGTTCTTCCAGCAGCGCCCTCTTCCGCATTTCAAGAATGCGGATTTGCCTCCGAACATCCTGTGTATGATTGTGTATCCAAAGTTGTGCATTGGGCATCCAAAGTTGTGGATCGACGGAATAGAGAAACAGGGGGTCCTGAAGGAAATCTAAACTTTGCAGTAATGCAAGCTTATCGTTTTCTAGAGCCTGCTGTTCCTGAGGTATTATGGCGAGTCTTGCTGCGATATCCATCGCTTTGACTCGGCACTTGTCCCGCAAAATGGAGAGTGCGCCGAAGCTTCTATTTATAGGCGAGCCTATTCTTTAGCGGAAGAATTTCTTATTAGAAGTCCTTTTTTTAATAGACTGTAACATAGATAATTTGCCCGGCACCCAGCAAGAGGATGCGCCGCAACGGCTTGATAGCTATCAAGAAATCCTGTTCAGAGTAAGAAAACGGATGCGCTTTAGCTAGACGGCTTTCGCGCTAGAAAGAGATAATGAATGCGAGCAAGTGAGTAACGTAGATTCTACACGTTATACGTTACTCATTTGTGTAGAACATAAGAGAGCCCTCCATTAGTGCAAAAAAGAATGAATCCCTTGATAAGGCCCCCGGGTATCGACACGCGGCTTAATCCCGATCACATCCTGAGGCAATAATAGAGCGAATAATGAAAAGAGTACTCCACCACGAGCAGCGAAAGCACGCTCAGCCAATCCTCACTCGACGGCTCCGTCCTTGCTTAAGGAAAAAGCCGAACCACTCGCAGATGGATCTTTTTTTTTCTACCTTTACTGCTCACTCTGTCAGTCCACTAACACCAAACATATTCACGTCATGAAAGAATAGATTCCAGATTTTGGGTATAAAGTATACTCTCACAGATTCATCCTTGAGTGCGTGAAGATAGGGCAAGGTAATGCGGAGAATGCCACGACTCTTATATGTTTCAAATCGGGATGGCATGTGTCATTTCTTATAAGGGTCAGGGGCGTAGCGAGAGAGAGAGATAGCTAACCTAGCCATTGGCGGAGAGAGGGAGGCAACTGAAGCTTTTAGAGTCGGGTTTAGGTCTTCTTTTTGCTTGCCAGAATCCATCAACAGGGGCTCCACAGGGAGGTATTTATTCCATAAAGTTATCAAGTTATAGTGGAATTACCAACCGGACTGGCTTTCTCCAAGAGAGGGTTTTGTCTTTTCCGCTTCCTCGCGCAAAGAAAAAAAAAAGAATCTCTTCTACGGCTACGGCTCCACCCACGAATCTAGGTACTGAGAGACCTCACAGCTAACCTCATTCCTCGCTTCATAAGCACATTGTTTAATTACCCTTGATTGTGTCCTCTGGCATCCAGATCAACGAAAATGCTCATCTTGTGGCTCTATTCTCCTGTTCTCCGTTTGAATACTACCGGGTAAGGTGGCTTGGCTCGGTGAGAACATAACTAGCCCTCCCGTCAGCAAAGTGAAACCCCCTCCTCTAGGCTTGTTACAGTGGTGGGTGATGCACGTCGAGACCCAATGAATTGGACTTGATCATCACCATCTGCGCCCGCATCTTTGCTTGCACCGTCCGACTGTGATTTCTCTGGAGTGTCAAAGATGAGATTAAAGCTTGGCATTTAAGACTGTTATGCATGGAACTTTGTGGCTGCCTTTTTATTTATTTTAGTATTACGCGGTGCCTTCTTTCCAAGGTATGGCGTATCTTCGCTATTAGGGATTGCAGTCTTATCAGAGGGGTTCTCGGCGTGCCATGCGTGTTATCAGTTTCTGACTGGGGTGCCACTGGTGGGGTTAGGATTCGGGGAGATCTTAGAGGTGGTGAAACTGCTCAGAGAAACCCTGGTTCATACCTTTAGTGGGTTCAGACTGGAATTTACGTCCAGGGACGGGGGAGGAGCGCCACTAAGCAGACTCCTGCTCCAAGTGCTGGGTCTACTTGTTGCTTTGAACGAAGAAAAGGGGCAATTGAACATTGGAATTCCCCTTCGACGTTGGGGAAACCGGCTCACAGTAGCTCTGGGTCGGTTACAGAAAGAAGGGCTGGAATTCAATCTGACCAACGGCGCTTCGATTACTAAGGGTAAGGGAGCGCATCAGGCTCTACTTATTCTACGCCTTACAGGCAGAGGATAAGATAAATTTTTGGTTCTTCCAACATCTGATAAGGAGAAGAGCTTTGGGTTTCCTAAGGGGAGCCCCACCAAGCGGGTTGAAAAGCCTCCACTCGAGTTTAATTAAAACCCTAGTCAAAGAGATACCCGAACTTATGGGGGAAGTGAGGCAGAAGCAGGAATCTTGTCCTTTCTTTAGCTCGCTGGTGTGAGCTTGGCTATCCGAGCCGAGGAAAGATGTCAACCAATGGACAACGTACGTAGTAAAGATCGTGTATTTACAACGGAATAGTATACAAAGGAATTCTTCGAACACATATAGGTTACCAGGATACCTAACAAACTTCTCAAAAACCCAAACAGGAAGAACCATTACCCTTACTAGTACCAAGGCTAGAGATCCGGATTTGAACCAAGGAATGGAATCAAATGCAACAAGAAAAAGGTATGAATGAACCGTTAGAAACAAGCTAAGATATCTGGATTGCCAATCAAAGGAAGTAAGAAACTATTCTCTTCTCTTTTCTTTTCAGGTTCTAGTATACGCCTACATAAAGAGAAACCTTAACCTTGCTTGCTTGTCTTGTAACTGGAAACCATAGACCCGGAAACCGTATCAAACCATATCAAATAACAGGAAGAAGCAGGAATGGAAACATAAACCGTCAGAACCACGGAAAGAGATCCTGATTCCCACCCAATCTTCGGCTGTAAGAAACAGAAGGATGATTCAGTATACTAGACTAGCACATCTCGATACCCCTTTCCTTTAGCCAAGAAAAATAGACACGATGTCGTTTTATTTTTTCGCATTGGAAAAGACTATCCATAACCTATGTCCCTAACCGGATTCTGTGTCAGAAAGCGTGAATCTTTATTGCATTCCATGCTCTGCCTTCGCCCGAGCGGTCTCCAGGGAAGGAAGCCAATAATGGGTGTGTCAGGGTGGAATAAAGAAATAGGAAAGAAAAGCCTATCAGTAAAGAGAGAACCCTTACCAAGAAACGGCTTCCACCAAGGTAATGAATACTACCTCTCAAGCAAGGGAAACCTATGAAGACAGAAAAGAGAACCCTAAAGGTTAGAGCCAAGGCAAGAAAGAATGCTAAACCTAAGAACCTGTCCTTTAAAGGTTATACGAAGACAGAAAACTTACCCAGACCAGAAAACACATTCCTTAGAACCATAGGTCTATTCAACGAACTAGTCCGGAGCCGGGCCGGGCATAGTAAAATACTTATTACTAGCCTCCTCTGGGCCTCGCTTACACCCTATCCGCATAAACCCACGGAACCTTTTTCATGTGTGCCTAACCAACTGGTTCACGTTTTCAAGTAGTATTTCTCGGTTATGAATCACGAGTCTCAACTCGGAGTTGCTCTTTCTTTTACCCGGATATTGCAATGGACGAAGTAGACAGTCAGGTATTTGGATGCTACCGTTCGAGATTGTGAAGTCGTCTGGTCCACTTAGCTTCTGCACGATCTAGAGTTTCCAATACTACTTACTTTTACTTTTACTTTACTAGAAACGAGAGAGCAATACGAACGAAGACCAATCCATAGGCCCTACTGCGCATTCTCCTAGCTAGAAAACTGTTCTATCGAGACTGCCCACCTCATATTTGCGAGCGAGGGATGAAGCAGTAGTACGGACTAGAGGCGACCGTTACCTTCACTGCAACTTCTAATCAATATAGATCGTAATGAAAAGCAAGGGTATGTGTTTGATTCGCCCCATGGTGGCAGCTTTCCATGAATTGACGTAGAAGCAACCATCCGAGTACGGCCTGAGTTTACTTTACTTTACGATACTTTACGAAACGAAGGAAAATAGCAATGGAATGGAATAATGCTATCCGTACGCTATTGATATTCCTAGCGCTATCCCTTTTCTTTGCAAAGAAGCCCCTTAATAAATTGAAAACATCATAAGGCTTTACTCAAAAAAGTCAGATTTGGCTCGGGTGCATCAAAACTTGCAACCCTCAGAGTATCCTGATATTGATGAGGTGGCCTTTTCCTTTGCCCTTTTTCTTTCGCCCTTTAACCCGGAAGAAGAACGAAGAGGATCTTGTCCAACCAAAAGATGATGTCGGATATTTTATTTAAGTGATGCCAAAAAGCGCTAGCTTCTAGTCTAAGTCTGAAAAAAAAGGAAGGGAGAATGAAAATTAGATGGAATCATCGCTTTCATAAAAAGTAAATCCAAAGAAATAATATTGAAATTATCCTTTGCCTTCCTTGCCGGGATCAATCAGCAGGCTAATGCAATCAGAGGTGGGTGGGAGTGAAGTAGGTTTCGCGAGCATACACCCATATACTAAATATGTGGTGAGCATCCAATTCGTTGAGAATCGAGATGGTAGGTAGGGCATTGTGCTCAGTGAGTGAGGCATGCTCTTGCCTTCTTTTAGTGCTTCTTTAGTTACCCTACGCACACCATTGAGTTCACGTGATCTTTGTGCGTGCCCAAAAAGTTCTAACTAAAGAACTTTAAACCGAAAGCAGACCGAATAAGTAGTTGTTGAAGTAGCTCTTTTGTCAAGTAGTAGCTCTTTGACCCAAGCCTCCTAATAGCTTTTCGCTTTATCTTTAAAGAGGTTAGAGGAGGGGAATCAAAAGAATGGAGTCAGATCCACCTTCATACATAAGTAGAAGTGCTAGTCTAGGCATGTTCCTTTCAAAGAGGATCGATCAGTGTAAGTCCCTATAATCTGGATTTTTATAGGCTAGCTTCAATACGTCTGGGCCAAGGGCTTTCAAATCCAATATCCCTTCCTCGCTCCGCCCCTCATCCACAAAGCTTACGAAAAGAAGGAATTCCAGATAAGGGAGCCACTTCGTGTGTATACGTGGAACTACCAAGTCTGAATTGGGCAAATAGACGACATCAAAAGTCTAAAAAGAATCTCAGAGGAGGACCGAAGAGAGTAAGTGATCTTTTTCCCTAAGCTATAAAACAGGAGTAGTCAATCCACTTGGGTTGGGATACTTTCCCGCTGTGCGCCTCTTCTTTCTTCCATTGTTTCATTTTATCCCGCTCACTGCCTGCCCTATGGACCGCATTCATCGATATTGGAATGAAATGAATTCATAAAAAATGATAACTAGGGCGTAGCGTAGCATAAAAGAGAATGAATAGTAGCCTACTTAAAGCAAGCTTTCATAGGCCATGTTACTCTTTACTCGGCTGTTCGTTCAAGAAAATCAAATCAAGTACAAGTAGTAGTGCCAACAGTCTCATGCAAATAAATCGTTCATCCTTGGAGGGTGTTTTTACTTGTAAAGAAAGTTTTTATCAAAGGTGCGATTCTCTCCTCTTACAATAGCCTGTGAGAATGCCAGTGCCCAACTATTCTGTCTCGATCTTAAGCTTAAGTAAGAATGATAAGTCTTCGAGGCAATAAAAGCATAAATCGCCATCACCAGTCATTAAGTAAGGGTCGATGAAATTGGGGGGCTTTCGTTGAAGATCTCAGTTCTTTCGCGCATATGGAATGGAGTCAGTCCATCCCGAGCATCACAAGCTTCCTGAACCTTTTCCTTCACACAGTGATGAGGTAGTCGAATTCCTATATGTCGATAACTTGTGTAAAAGCTCTTGTAGAAGTAAGAGTCCCTCTGAGATCTTTCGTTAGCCCGAACTTCCTCTGAGATAGAATCAAATAAGTGACAAATGAATGGTAACACATGGTACCTATCCGTGGTCGGGAAATGCTTTGTGCCCTGTGTCCTTGCTTTGCTCTACCGAAGGATGACGCAAGGTTTTTCTAACAACAGTGTTCGGTTACCATATCTTTGAATGACAAAATGCCCGGTCCTCCAATCGTTAGAAAGAACCTTCCTTCTTATATTATATCTACTAGAAGATCTATGCGCCGGTATTTAGTAGTTCAATGAAATAGAAGGTCTCGATAAGTTCGAAAGTCGATAGAAAATCCGTCTTTAGTCTATAGATAATCCATCTGTCATCAGAAAGGATTTGATGGCTTACTTCTTGAGTATGACACTCTTCTCAATCCTCTCCTGGCACAACTACCTTCGAGTCCGTGCCTTTCTATTAGCAGGATTGGATTATGCGACCGCACCCTTTGCTCTCAAGCCTTTCAGGTTCAGTTTCAGTCTAGAGGCTAGGAGTGAGGCTCTTTTCCTACAGTTTCCGGGAATAACTACCTTTCCGATCCTAAGTGTAGGATTGGCAAAGTATTCGGTGCACTAGATCCTAAGGCCGCAGGCTTAACTCAACGATTTCCGCTCTTAAGGGAGAGAAGCATATAGGAAGGCCTGGCCAGAAAGTTCCGGGAGTATAGGTCAAGCAGGGAGAGACCGATGAGTCAAAAGAGTACCCAGGCTATGATTCTCAAACTCTTACTACTAACACTAGGGTTGGGTTGTCAAGTACTCGGCTTCCTTTACCTGTCTATCCCTACCTTTCCTTTCGAACAACGGAACAGCGTCACACCTTACGGAAATGGATTTCGCTTCTTCTTTTCCTTGTGCAAGCGGGCAAGGCCCAAAATCCATTCTATGCAAAAGCAGCTACCCCCTGGGAACACCTTTAGACAGACAGAAACCGAAGCACTATGATTGAGAAGGTGGTGTGCTTTTACCTATTGAAAAGAAGAAAGTGTTCTTGAGTCGAAGAAGCAGGTTCAATCTCACTCGGATTGCCACCAAAACCTGTATAAACAGCTTCAACGAGAACAGCGAGCGCCTCCTGCTCAACTCAACATAAAGTGGCCTACGAAGACAAGTGTGAGGAAATGCTTACACTGAAGCTTCCACTCCCATATGGGAAAGCCAAGAAGAGCTCCTTCTCTTTTTGCCAAAGCAAAGAAGAGCCATTGTCTCCTTGATTGGAAATCAAAGAAAAGAAGAATGTTCAACTGAAAACAGAAGCAAACGAGTAAGTGGAAGAGTTTGAAGTTCTTTCTTTTTATAATAGATCTATGCTGTAGTTCCGTAGCAGTGAATATCCTCCGCAAAGGAAATATTCGTATTCGTATTTTAGTAGAGGAGGCCTTGCCTCAACCTTAGCGTATCTCGGCTATGTCCCAATCGTGAAAACTCTCGATTTGAATGCACTTTTACAAGCAACAAGAGTGCAATTGGCAACTGCCTCATATCGTTCATCTAATGATGTGGTATACAACTATAAAAAAAAGAAAATCTTTACATTGATCATATCCATGGCATGGGTCGTATCAGAACGAACAAGGAAAAGATTCATTAGCAAAAGCACCCGAAGCAGATGGATCAACATAACCACAATTGACCCTGTTTTCCACCTACTAGCAGCAGGAGTATTCATTTTGTTCTGGAACACTTCCCAAATCGATATACGAAGAAGGGCAATCTCAGTATTTAAGTAAGAGATTTATTATACGTATGCTAATCCATGCATCTGGAATGATACTTGCATAGGAAAGAAAGGAGTGTGTTTAGCGAGTAATAGGAGAAAGGAGTGTGTATGGCTAGGTAATAGAGAACAATAAAGGAATCAACACCTGCGTATCGTTCCATTCACTAGTACTGTACAACTACTACTAGCTTGTAACACTCACTAGCAAAAGTCATTCTATTCATCGATACAGACTACTAGGGCTGAATACATACGTTACTCTCATAGTTTCACAAGGTTTAGAGAACTACTAGTTCTGTTTCATTCTACTAGTCGTTCCAATAGCACGGAATTCCCATCTCTTGTACCGGGACCAGTAAGACCTATTCCTTCTCTTTCTGTCTAGCTTGAGGAATCATGGTGGACTTTTCTTTCTGTTTAGCTTTACTTATCAAAGACTTCTCCCCCCAGCGGTGAAGGAAGAGGCCTGGCACGACACACAAGTCGGGAGACATCACTCCTCAATAAAATAAGCCCTTAGGCGATTGAAGTGAG